GTATTTTTTAACTGCTCCGAAAGGAAGGATGGTAATTGGATCATTTGCCGATCTGAATCGGATAAACCCTCTATCTATATTTTTTCTCTTTCTTAGATGGAAATGGAAGATAAAGTGAATTCCATTGTATAGCCGTATGCAATGCGCAAAAGATGCCTGTACGGTTGCTCAATTCTATCTTTCTTTTTTTATTATTCTTTATCTCTTCTCCTCACCTCATCATGCGAGATAGAGGAACCATTTGTTATATTATCAGGGTAATGATACATCAACCTGCGAGTTCTTTTTATGAGGCACAAACGGGAGAATTTATCCTGGAAGCAGAAGAACTGCTGAAACTGCGCGAAACCATCACAAGAGTTTATGTACAAAGAACGGGCAAACCCCTATGGGTTGTATCCGAAGATATGGAAAGGGATGTTTTTATGTCAGCAACAGAAGCCCAAGCTCATGGAATTGTTGATCTTGTAGCGATTGAATAAAAAAAAAATAGCAGTAAGTTTAAGCAAATCGCCACTTTGAGATTTTCTCTTCTTACTTATTACCGGGTTTAATAATATTCTATTCATCTAGTAAATAGAGAAGTAATTCATAATCATCCGGTTAGGATCGATCTAAACCAGCCCATTTATTATGTATACGATTCAACATGCCAACTATTAAACAACTTATTAGAAACACAAGACAGCCAATCAGAAATGTCACGAAATCCCCCGCTCTTGGGGGATGTCCTCAGCGTCGAGGAACATGTACTAGGGTGTATGTGCGACTCGTTCAGATCACCATTGGTAGAAAAAAAAAGGGAAAGAAATCTTCCAGTATCAATGATCAGTACTAGTGAATAGTATAAAATGGAAGGAAGAAGGTCGTTCACTATCTATATATCGAAAACTAAAAAAAAAGATCTATTCAATTCTTCTATTGTATATGAAATTTATGGTTTCCGATGAGAAAAAATTCCTCATTGGTAACAAATAGTTATTCATTAAGCGGGGAAATCCTATTTTCAAAGCCGAAATCTTATGCCTATACTCTTGCAAAAACGGACTAAGAGGGTCAACTACCCCATCCAATTTTCATAATTAAATACCGTTACTGTATAGGTAGATCTCGTTGTGAAAGACCTATTACTAGATAATTCATAGGTAGAGCCGAAGAATGTAAACTGTACAACTTGCTAATAGCATTGATTAAATGAAGTAAGGGACTCCGGTATATATAGAGGACCTCACCGTTTAAGACATAACCATAGAAACGATGGAATCCACTATTTCGTTATTCATTTCTATTTATTACTTTTTTCTGTTTTTTGATACCTAGTATCAATACTCGTTTCGAGGTGAAATGACTATAAAAAAAGAAAAGACAAATCGTGGTCGGGAAGGTTATAGTAGCAAAAGCCATTGGAATTTTTATTTTATACATTGGAAGAATCCGTTTTGTTATTAATAAACTAGGAAAAGGGAAAAGAATAACTGAAAGAAAGGAAATCAATTAGTTATTCATGAAAGTTTCATTTATTCAATGACTAGAATTAGACGAGGATATATAGCTCGGAGACGTAGAACAAAAATTCGTTTATTTGCATCAAGCTTTCGGGGGGCTCGTTCAAGACTTACTCGAACAATTATTCAACAGAAAATAAGATCTTTGGTTTCGTCTCATCGAGATAGAGATAGGAAAAAGATAGATTTTCGTCGTTTGTGGATCACTCGGATAAATGCAGTAATTCGTGGGAATAGAGTATCCTATAGTTATAGTAGATTAATACACAATCTGTACAAGAGACAGTTGCTTCTTAATCGTAAAATACTTGCACAAATAGCTATATTAAATAGGAATTGTCTTTATATGATTTCTAATGAGATCAGATCATAAAATAAAAAAGGAAATTGTAAGGAATTTGTCAGAATATTTTAAATGGAGTTCTCTGGAGAATGAACTCCGGGAAGGTAGAGTAGAAATTAGTATGATAAAGAGAATATGATAAAGTCGTTCAAAATTAAATGAGCGAATATGTCCAATATCCAATAAAAAAAGATTTCTTCTTCTTCCCCAATTTTTTTCTTACGATTTTTCGAACAAAATATCAATCTGTGTTTGAGTTCGGATTTTTATTTGGGTTCAATTGAGGAGTAAAGTAAGTCTACTTTTTTTTATTTATTTATGGTTCTAAGACCAGTAGCTCCGGTGGTCGACTCGCTTCTTTCAAATTGTTTCTCATTATTAAGAAAAGGTAACAAAGATAAAATACGAGCTTGTTTTATAGCAATAGTAATTAATCGTTGTTGTTTTAAGGTTAATCTATTTACCCGTCTAGATAATATTTTTCCTTGTTCACTAATAAATCGACTAATTAAACTCATGTTTCTATAATCAATTCGATCCCCCGATTGGATCGGGGGCAAACGCCTACGAAAAGATCGCTTGGATTTAAGAAAGAGTCGCTTGGATTTTTCCATGGTTTGTTTATTCCTTATCCTCAAAATCCTATTTCAATTTGATCCAAAAAGATTTCAAATTCAAAATATAGGATTTGATTTGGCTTTTTTTTTTAGTTAGTTATATTATGTTAACTAAAATGAAAATATATAGAATAATATGGTATATATAGAATATGTCCTTTTCGTGTTACTTGTAAGAGTGACACACAGGCACTTGATTCGAGTTATTTCTTTATCTCCCCGTGAATCGTATGTTTGTAACAATAGGGACAGAATTTTCTCAATTCCAATCGACTAGGCGTATTGTGTCGATTCTTTTGAGTAATATATCTGGAAACACCCCTTGATTCCTTATTAAGACCGTTTCTAACTCTAACACAGTTGGTACATTCTAAAATAACCGTTACTCGGACATCTTTACCCTTGGCCATGAACCTCCTTTGCGTTTTTGATTCAACCAATTCTTCTACTTTCTGCGAAAAAAGAAATAAAAAAATAAGAAGTAAAACAACAAACTAATATTTAGGTATATTTTGAATCGAATTCGATTCAATGTACAGTATTTTATTAAAAGATCTTGTATGATCTTCTTGCCCTAGACACATTTCTGTTCTCACAATATTATTTCTAAATGGAATTGGAGAAAACCCGAATTTCGCCGAGGTTGAATCTACTTTTTTATTTCTCTTTCCTCCTTTCTTGATTCTACTTCTACTTAATATATTGTATCCAATTCGATTTTTTCTAAAAAAAAAAGAGGGGGAGGGATTAGTCACAAATCTTTTGATTCTATCTCTAATCTTCTTCACCCCTTCCCATGTCAATAACTAGAATGAAAAAAAAGGGAATGTCAACGCATCCGGAAATAAACGATTGATCTCTATCAAAAGACCTGCTAAAGCCCCAAACCATAGAGTACTTAGTACCGGTGCCACGGAAAGATATGTTTTTAGATCTCGCATTTTAAATCCTCCTTCTTTATTCTTTTTATTTATTGTATTATTTATTGTAATACCTAATGTTAATACATCTATGATCCGATATAATATATATGTAAGTAGTTAAGGACCGCTTGTATTTGTACATGGAATTCCTAAAAAGACGTCCCTTCCGACTGAGCATTCCCAAAAAATATTCCCTTTTTTAGTTATTTTTTACGATGGGTTTCATATTCATGTGTATATAAGCCTTCTACTATTATTATATGTTACATGAGAATAAAAAAAAGAAATGGCAAGATAACTTGGCAATGGAGAAAATAAGGATTTTGAAAACAAGACAGGGATTCTATAAAATGACACTGTAGACCAATTGAAAGGGATGTAGCGCAGCTTGGTAGCGCGTTTGTTTTGGGTACAAAATGTCACGGGTTCAAATCCTGTCATCCCTACCTATTACTTCTCGTCTGAGCAGTAACGAGGGATTTATTGAAATCGATTAAAATCAGGCATACATAATCTTTTTTTATTATATCATATTCTATATGATAGTCTTATGCATACAAGATGTATTCGGGTTATAAAAAAAATCCTCTTCTTTTTTTTTTAGTTTTAGCTAGTGTGATAATGATAAGAAGATAAGAAAGCGCTCTTAGTTCAGTTCGGTAGAACGTGGGTCTCCAAAACCCGATGTCGTAGGTTCAAATCCTACAGAGCGTGATTCCATTCTTGGTTAGGTTAGTCCCAAAATTACAATTAAATAATTGACCAGTAATCTTAATTTGACCTCCTTTGGATTAAAGAAAAGAGGAGGTCAATTAAAAAAAAAGATGTTAATTAATTTAATCAAAGATCCAACTGATCACCACGTCTGTATTGTAAATATGCAGTTACAAATAATCCAGCTAAAGTAATAGGAATTAGACCTAAGACAATTCCAAATAGAAAAACTTCAATCATTTCAATTTTTTTGAAAGGGAAAAAGGAGAGGTAATATCTATCCCTACATATTAATCCGCATTGCCCATGAATCTCAATGACCACTAATTGGAAATTGACTCTCTAAGGAACTATAGAGTCTATCAATACCACAGAAAGATTTCTTTTTATGCGTTGTGTTCATTCAATTAATTTCAAATAAGTCGTATCTTGGTCAGACCAATAAAGAGAGCTGAGGTTATAGTTAAAGCTGCTAGTAGAAAACCGAAATAACTAGTTATAGTAAGCATGAAGATGAAAGAGCTAAATGAAATGTGTTCTTTTTCTACATATGTTTAGAAAGCACTTCCCTAAGTTTCAATATACGAAGATAAGCAAAAATACCAATTCAAATGAAAGAATAAGTTCAATTGATAGTTGTTAATTCATCAATCATTATAGACGGGATTAACAAAAACATAGAGTAAGGGAGGTAGAAAAAGAGATCAATTAATCATTTGTAATGTCTACCTATCCCTTAATTTCGAATCAAGTGATTCATTAGATAATTCTTGAGTAGACTAATATTAAAATAATCAAATAGTAAGAAATTCGAATCCATATAGAAGCAAATTTGAAAATCATTTCTCTTTTCTTTTGATCTTTTTTTTAATCGTATCGAATCGATTTTTCGATTTTA